CCCTCCTCGTTTTCGTAAAACAGGATTTGGCTCAGGATTGCCCCTTTTTTATTCCAGGGTTTCTCTGAATTTGAAAGTTATCACTTAGTAAGTTTCCGTACTAAGGCTCAATCCAATTAAGTCCGTTGCGTCTACCAATTTCGCCATACCCCCTTTCTTTTTGTTTTGAGTTGAGATTTGTTTTCCTATTTTTGAAATTCTAATTAGATAGAGACTTATTCCTATATCTAAGGCGAAGGGTCTTCTATTTTGTTATGTTATTGCCCGCTTTCTTTCATCTCGATTCTATCGGAGACCTTCTTTATTCTAAAAGAATAATACCATTTCTTTTCCCGCAACTCAATCTATATGGATAGATTCATATATTACCCAAGGTATATATGCTTCCTTTCTCTCATTTTTGAGATCTCATTTTGAATACTCGAACGGTCGGCTCTTTCTGTATTTTTTTTATCTTTCCTTAGGGCGAATGCTATGCTATATAACATAAAAAAAGAAAATATTAATCTATTATGATTATATAATTCGAATAGAGTAGAATAGGTTTACTCTTTATTATAAATTATTATAAAAATATAAAAAAAAAGAAATTCAAAAACTGGAAAATACCCGTTTGAATTCAATTACAATTAAATGAAAAAGAAAATCTTACCCCTTTTTTTTCTAATGAAAAGGAAGATATGGATTATGGGTATAATGGAGAAATAACGACCCGTTTTAGACTATACCGACCACCTTTTTCTATTAATTGTTATATTAATTGGTATGCTCTGTTCTATAATATCAAAGATTTCTTTGTATTTTTTTATTATATATTCTTTTTCTTTTATTCTATTTTCTATTAATTCTGAATAGCTAAGAATGAATTGAGTAGTTCATTTGAGTAGCCAAGACTCCCGCTGTTTACGGGCTTCCTATGCATAATGCATATAAAATTTCTGTTTGTTAGTTTAGCCCGCTTAGCTCAGAGGTTAGAGCATCGCATTTGTAATGCGACGGTCATCGGTTCGATTCCGATAGCCGGCTTTTTTTAGATCGAAGGAGTTAGATCCCCGCAAAACAAACCCAAAGGGCTACCTTTTTTCATTTTTATTTTTATGTATACAAAGATCCGAATATTGCTAGACTTCGTCTCATTATTCTTTGTACTACAATGGAATAGTAGTACAATATTTCAACGCTTTCGCTTCATTTTTCGTTGAGTTCATTTTCAATTTTTTTTTAGGTTTTTGAAGTTTAAATAAAAGGGGAGTTTTTATGTCGCGTTACCGAGGACCTCGTTTCAAAAAAATACGCCGCCTGGGAGCTTTACCGGGACTAACTAGTAAAGAGCCTAGAGACCGTACCTCCCCCCGCTTTAAGAAAAAATCTCAATATCATACTCGTTTAGAAGAAAAACAAAAATTACGTTTTCATTATGGTCTTACAGAACGCCAATTACTTAAATACGTTCGTATCGCCGGAAAAGCCAAGGGGCCAACAGGTGAAGTTTTACTACAATTACTTGAAATGCGTTTGGATAATATCCTCTTTCGATTGGGTATGGCTTCTACTATTCCTCAAGCCCGCCAATTAGTGAATCATAGACATATTTTAGTAAATGGCCGAATAGTTGATATACCAAGTTATCGCTGCAAACCCCGAGATATTATTACAGCAAGGGAGAAAGAAAAATCAAGAACTCTGATTCAAAATTCTCTTAATTCATCCCCCCAGAGGAAATTAGCAAATCATTTGACTACTCAGCCACTCCAATATAAGGGCTTAGTCAATCAAATAATAGATAGTAAATGGGTTGGTTTGAAAATAAACGAATTGTTGGTCGTAGAATATTATTCTCGTCAGATTTAACCCTAACTAAGATAACAACAAAACAGGGTTTCGGCCCTTTTGCCCCTCTCCTTTCGCGGGCACGGAGTTAAAGTAAAGAGATCGGAGGTTTTTCTCTCATTCATGTATCATGGCATGGATCAGTAAAGAAATTTTTATCCTTGTATGCTCTTTCCAGCATTTTCCTAATGCCACAGAAATTAAGAAAAAAGAATCTATAGAAAGGGCGAATTCTTGGAATAATGGTATCCATTGTTATTTGATTTGATACATTATCACCATTAACATTACATTTCTTAATGGGCGGAAAGAGAGGGATTCGAACCCTCGGTAAACAAAGGTCTACATAGCAGTTCCAATGCTACGCCTTGAACCACTCGGCCATCTCTCCTACACAACGATTATGGCCCCGAAATCGAATAAACAGCGAGTCGCTCAAATTGGGTTGTTTTGTTAGGTGGGTTCGGACAACAAATTCAACTATCTATGTAAAAATAGAAGGAAAGCCTTTCATCAAACATCAAAGAAAGGCCTTTTTTTGAGCCTGTGAAATGCCGGTATTTTTTGTGAAAAACTGTTAAAAACACAAGATATATCTATTCATCTTTGTTTGCGAAGAGAATGCTCCTACCCTATTTTTTTTTATGATATTTTTACCGAATTTAATCAATGAATGGGGCACAAATTGGGATCTATCTTTTTTTTATACGATGACTCTGGTTAATGGATCCCTTTAGATGATGATTCTATTTAGACTAAAATTCCATTTCCATAAGAATTAGAAAAGGCAAATGACTTCCTTTCCCGTCTTAGATCTCCCAACAACAACCCCTTAGCCCATAGCTCTATTACAAATTCAAAAAGAAATCCCAGTAATTTATATATTTTACATTTGATTGTATACTTGCTTATGCACCCAACAAAGAGCGGGTGGTTGCTCTATTTTCATCATAGAATGATTCAACTTCGCTGAAATCAGAGAAGTTCCATTGATTTTTATACCACTTCATGTGATGGGGGTGAAAGTGAATGGGATTTCCATTTTTTTCTTTTTATTGATTCCTGTCAAAAAAACATTGTACGGGGGGGTATCCATTTTTTTTTAATGAGTCTCTTTTCTTTTTATGTTATTTTGCGTTGTACAATTCCTTTGTTTGTGGGATCGTTTTCTCGCGAGAGGTAATGAAAAGAATTATAGAACGGATTGCTCTCTATGCCTAGATCACGGATAAATGGAAATTTTATTGATAAGACCTTTTCAATTGTGGCCAACATCTTATTACGAATAATTCCGACAACCTCAGGAGAAAGGGAGGCATTTACCTATTACAGAGATGGTGTGATTTGATTCTTTTTTTATCGCCCCCGTCCTTAGGAGAAAGACACATGTATTCGGGATAGAAAGAAAAAAGATTCTTGAAAAAAATCTACGCTTGCTGAAGGTGAAGTTTTTAAATAACATAAGAACAATTCCTTCTGTCGTGTATCCCCGATTAATGCAACCTTAGGTGCTTCAATTGTCGATTGATTCTAGTATTAAACGAAAGGTTAGACCTATGTGGGTTCTATTCTCTAATGGGGGGAAGCCTATTCGATTTGACTAGTCCCAATAGGCGGCATAGGGGAAGAAGCACTACGTCTAGGAATCAACAACACGAAAATTTTGTTAGAAATTAGCCCTTGCCCTTATTCGGGATCGGGACGAAGACGAATGGTTGGGACAAGAAACATCCATCTCGTTCGTACTTTGTATACACGTATAACCATCGAAGACTGTTGAAGTGCCCAATTACCAGGAATTTGTGGGCGTTGAGGACAAAGAAATTTTTAGAATTACCCTTTTTTTTATCTAGTACCAACACGCTTGATGTTAAGAAAAACTCTTTTAAAGGGGGGTTGGCTAGAGATTTCTTGTAAAAACACTAGCCCTGCTCAGTTAATAATGAGACAATTTCAATCTTTTTTGATTCCTTTTAGCACTCTCATTATAGACAAAAATAAAAATGAAGGGAGGAGCCGTATGAGATGAAAATCTCACGTACGGTTTTGGAACGGAGATTCTTGAATCTTGAAATCGAATGACGACCGTAACGGATGTCGGCTCAATCCGAAGGAAATTATGCAGAAGCTTTGCAGAATTATTATGAAGCGATGCGACTAGAAATGGATCCCTATGATCGAAGCTATATACTCTATAATATAGGCCTTATCCACACAAGTAACGGAGAACATACGAAAGCTTTGGAATATTATTTTCGGGCGCTAGAGCGAAACCCATTCTTACCACAAGCTTTTAATAATATGGCTGTGATCTGTCATTACGTGCGGCTATCTCCACTATAGAAAGAGGAAAGTTAAGAGCAAAGCCACTATTAAATACTAGAACAAAAAAAGGGCTTGTTACGTATGGATCGTCCAAAACAACGATTTTTATCAGCTGTAGCAAGGAAAGAAACTTCGCAGAAGTTGAAATATGAAAAAAAAAAAAGATATGCCCAGATGCTTTATTCTATGGATAAAGGATCTAATTGAGAGAGGAAGCGCCGTAAGGATAAATTTGCGAGGTTTTGAGCCGAGCCGATGCAATAAGAACTGTTTACTTATTACTTATCTCTGATATGATAAAAAAGTTAGGAATCCGCTTATGTAATCGAGCCGACCCCCTAAGATTAAGGTATTAAGCAGCGGTGTAGCATCAGATCCCAAAGATAGTAAGGCTTTTCTTTTCCTTCTTATGAATAGGAATAAAATGAATAAGAATAAAAGAAAAGTCTTTTTCAAAGATTCTATATCCATTTCTCTATGAAACTGAGATAGTTACCTTTAATACAATTAGTAGGATAAAAAGAAAATAATAGCGAAAATACCCCGTGCTTTATTCTTCGGAGGATGGGAAAAGAGATAAAACTCAAATGAAAATAAGAAAATAAATCATTAATAAAAAAGGAAGTTTAAAACTCGTGGAATTCGCCTCTTTTAGTGCATCCTAAATAACTGGGATAGCTCTATCGGACATCTCTTTGAATGGATTAGATAGGATAAATGAACAAAAAAACGAAAAGTCAAAAGAATTGATTGCGGAGCCGTATGAGGTAGGAAACCCTCAAGTACGGTTCTAAGGGAAGGAATTGAACCACCTAGTCCTATTCCGACCGAGGAGAGCAGGCCAT